CATTCATTTCAAAACTTCCATAATCCCTTCCCGAACCAAACATGAATCTTTCGATTCATTTGGCTCTCACGCTCAATTACTTAAAAGAGAAATTCTCATACGTTTTTTTGTGTTTTTTATGAATATAATGAGCTTATCCTCTCTTCTTTGTTCATATTCCAAAAAGATATGGAAACTTATGCAAGCCGAAAAAATTCGGAGGACTCTTCTGACAAAATCAAAAAAAAAATATGTAATTGTCAGCAAAGTTGTTTCTTTTTTTTTTTCAAAAAATATTCTGACTAAGACACAGGTCGTCAATTAAGCATTGGATAAAAAGGTGAAAATGCCCGTTTTTACAATAAACAGTTCAAATTATTTTATCAATATGAGTATCCTATATCGATACAATATTCATTTTGAAAACATCTCTATAATTAACATAGTGATAGAAAGAGTACCATGCAGTGTCTTGACTTCAAACGGTTTGCTTTAACCATGTTAATAGTCCCGCATTATTGGTTGAGAGAGAATCGAAGTAGATTTACCAATAAATCACGAAATGCTATGGTTCTTACAGAGAATTTATTAATTGATTCAGAAGGAATTCGCGAGATCATGCACCCCTCTCTCCTAGTTCTAAGGAAAACTAAAGGATACAGCTGGTTGGTCCAGCCTATTCTTGAAATAAACAACTCGCACATACTCCCTTTCCAAAAAAGATCAATACACCAAGCACTACACTTAGATTTATTGGATTTGTTGCAAAAATATCGGTATTAAACCCGAAACTCCCAGCAGACGGCCAGGGGCCCAAAGAAAGGAAAGAATCGGTTACGTTTTTCATATGCTCTCCTCTTATAGATCGACTAAAAAACCGAACAGAGTTATTTTTGTATCACTTCACCTCGCTTTTTATTTACTCTCTTTTTTTTTTTTTTTTCTGAAATCGAGTCAAAAATTTTTTGAGTTAGTTCTCAATTCTGAACCGACCCCTTTTTGGATTATGGGGATACTAAGACTCACTTAAAAAAGTTCCCTTGGTCTACGAACTGAAAGGATGAAAGCGAGTCAGTATGCTAATTCTTCATCGGCCCTTCCCGTAGGTTATTTTCTCAACGAAAAAGTAATCGTAGGGAGGAAATCTTGATAGAATTTGAAAAAGCAAACGACAAGGTCTTATCTTATTTATAAGATAAGATTAAACAAAAGGATTCGCAAATAAAAGTGCTAATGCCACAACCAATCCATAAATTGTTAAAGCTTCCATAAAAGCTAGACTAAGCAATAGAGTGCCTCGTATTTTTCCCTCCGCCTCAGGCTGTCTCGCGATACCCTCTACAGCTTGACCCGCAGCAGTCCCTTGACCAACTCCAGGTCCAATAGAAGCAAGTCCTACGGCCAACCCAGCAGCAATAACGGAAGCGGCAGAAATGAGTGGATTCATGATAAGTTCCTCGTAACAAAAAAAGAAATCGTTAATGATACAATCAATCAATGAATTAGAACTTCATTATTCCATCGCTAGGATTCATCCATCGAATTGAGAAGTAATTGAAGTACAAGTAATAATATTATTTATTGAATCGTCAGAACTACTTCGATATCTTGAATTTCCATCCACAGAGTTCTTGTGACTCCTATACAACTTTTGTTCTTCCATTTATTAGTTCGAACTGTTATTTGGAATTTTTCTGGATTTCATCCGTTTGTTCATTCAATTCACAGTCACAACGAGACGGAAGGACTTCTATTGTATTGGAATCCCGATCGAAATTACAAATTTCAGTAGTAGGTCAAATGAAATAGAAATCTAAGAGATACTAGTCTAATATCACATATACATGTCTTTATTCTATAACGTAAACCAACTATTCATCTTAGATTCAACCGTATTTGAGAATCAAGCGTCGAAACTTCTACAAGGGTTGGCTTAATAGTCATTCAATTATATATACCTAGTTCGACGACCCCCTCCCCTACCCAGCTCATTTTTTTATGAATCCCTTTAATTAAATTCTTTTCGTCCTTTCTAAATGGATTCATTTTTTAGACCGAATCATTACCAGATGTATAAAGAAAATCATTACATATGCATATTCAAAGAAACATCATTACTTGATTGATCTAAGTTTATGTAATTTTTTTTTAGATTTTGGTAAATCCTTCAATTAAATAAACTGAACGGGGAAATGATTCCCCGTTCAGTTTATTTAATTGAATCACGCGTCGTAAACATATACCACAAGACTTCTTGGGAAGAATTCTTTTTGAAATTGTTTTGATTTTGAATAAGGAGTTAATAAGAATAATGAGATGGGCTAACCAATAGAAAGATAAAGCAAATATTCATTGATAAGAAGTATGATATTAAGTGAAGGAAAATCAATTTTAGGAAAAAGGTCCTTTCCTTTATATTTATTGCCTTTTGAATATCAACGTACTTTTTTTTTGCTATTACTCTAGGTCGTATATGGCATAGTTGTATATTTCCCCAATTCCCTAAGTGAACTAATTATCT